TTCACCCAATTGAGCACGTCTAGCATATTTTTTCACAGTAGCGGGATCACTATAACTGACTCCATTAAGTTCGCCACCATAGAACTCAACAGTTACACCTACTTGTTCGACACTATATTTCGATTCTGCCCTTCGAAAAGGAACATCAGCTCTAACAATCCCGTCCCCGTCCACCAAAACAACAGGAAATGTTTCAAAAAAAGTAGGCATACGACGTACAAAAAGTTCACGCCCCTCTTTATCTCTAAAGATGGGATGTCCTAACCAACCGACGGCTATTCCATCTCCATTGTCCATTGAACCCGCTCTAAATAATCCCCCTTTTGCTGGATTATTACCAATGTAATCATAAAAAGCTAATTTTTCGGGAATTTTAGACCAAGCTTCTGATAAACTTTTATTTTCGGCTAGTCCAGCACCAACTCTTCGATATATTTCTTGTTGGAAGTATCCCTGATCCCATTGATAGCGGGTAGGACCAAATAATTCAATGGGGGTTGTTGCTGAACCATACCACATAGTTCCAGCAACGACAAAAGCTGCAAAAAACACAGCAGCAATACTACTGGAAAGGACGGTTTCAATATTTCCCATACGTAATCCTTTATATAGACGTTGGGGCGGACGCACACTAAGATGGAAAAGACCCGCTAATATGCCCAACGTTCCTGCTGCAATATGATGAGAAGCTATCCCCCCAGGAACAAAAGGATCAAAACCTTCCACACCCCACGCGGGATTTACAGATTGTATCCTTCCTGTTAGTCCATAAGGATCAGACACCCAAATTCCAGGACCATACAATCCTGTTACATGAAATGCGCCAAAACCAAAACAAGCCACTCCTGCAAGAAATAAATGAATTCCAAAAATTTTGGGCAAATCTAAGGAAGGTTTTCCAGTACGTTCATCACAAAATATTTCTAGATCCCAATAAACCCAATGCCAAATAGCTGCTAAAAAGCACAAGCCCGAAAACACAATATGTGCTCCGGCCACACCTTCGTAACTCCAAATACCCGGATTCGTGATAGTCCCTCCTGTGATATTCCAACCACCCCACGAATTAGTTATTCCTAAACGAGTCATGAAAGGTATAACGAACATACCCTGTCTCCACATTGGATCAAGAACAGGATCAGAGGGGTCAAAAACTGCTAATTCATATAGAGCCATCGAACCCGCCCAACCAGCAACCAGAGCTGTGTGCATTATATGAACAGAAAGCAAACGGCCCGGATCATTTAATACAACAGTATGAACACGATACCAAGGTAAACCCATGAAAATACCCCTTATATCAACCAAAAAAAAATAGACACTATGTAACTTTATTGCACTACAAAAAATTATACTATGGACTCTAGCCTTTCAGTAGATTTTATCAGAAAAAGGATTAAAATTGGTTCTAGTTTTTTATTAATAATGGAACAATCCTATTTTTAAAAATAAAAAGAAACAGATTTATTCTATATCCGATAAGTAACAATACGCAATGGGGGGAAGACGAGAGGGGTTGACAACTTTCTCTATGAATATTTAAATAAATAAATGCAGCCATACTCGTTTATCACCCCAAAGGACCCATTCGTAACAACTTTATTTAGTATTCCTTTTTATTTATTTATAATTTAGAAAAATGGAATATAACACGAGTAAATCATTTTGAACACGATAAGCTAATTCTTACGTTTCCACACTAAAGTGAGATATATGACTTTATTATTTCTCCATTTTATGCCCATTGGTGTTCCAAAAGTACCCTTTCGAAGCCCTGGGGAAGAAGATCCATCTTGGGTTGATATATAGTGCGACTTGTCAGATATAGTAGGTGATATGGAATTTCCCCGTTTTCTCCCCCGATCGAGATATCCTCTCTTTCACCCCCAAAAGAGAATTGTTGAATCATAAAAAATTTGGAGCGTGAAGTGTAATGAAGTACAATTCTATCGATTTATTGGTTTTTAGAGTAGAGGGGGTATCCAGATTATTATTCAAAACTATGAATAATTTATGGTTGGCTTGGTTGGACCAATAAAATAAAGTACCCAGGCTCTGTTTAGAAAAAACCAATTGGTAATATATCTATGATCACCACTTCTATAATATCATATATTTTCTATTTTACAGAAAACATTAAATAAGAAGTTCAGAAAAGAAGTTATAACAAAAAGACATAGTATTGTAATATTTGTTCTATATGTACAAATCCAAATCGGGCAGATCTTTACTCAGAGTAGAAAAGGAACCTAAAAGAATTGAAAAAGTCTATTCAGAAACAAGAAAATTACATTGTGATTGAGATTAGATCTCGATGAAAGCAATACATCAATGAGAAGTTAGTTCAATAAATTGAGTATATTATTATTTTTCTTTAAAAGTTCGAAGAAGTCCATTATAAAAAGAGAAAGAGATTTAAATTAAAATCGACACATTGATTTCTTTTTGCTTATATAGTTTTTGGTGAACTGTATGCATCAAAAGGTGCATGTACGGCTCTTAAGGAAAAAAATTTAATCCTAATCAATCGACTTTATCGAGAAAGATTACTTTTTTTAGGTCAAGAGGTTGAGAGTGAAATATCTAATCAACTTATCGGTCTTATGGTATATCTCAGTATAGAGGACGATAATAAAGATTTGTATCTGTTTATAAATTCTCCGGGGGGATGGGTAATACCCGGAATAGCTATTTATGATACTATGCAATTTGTACAACCAGATGTACAGACAGTATGTATGGGATTAGCCGCTTCAATGGGATCCTTTATTTTGGCAGGAGGGGAAATTACCAAACGTTTAGCATTCCCTCACGCTTGGCGCCAATGATTCTTTTATTTGAGAAAATATATATATTTCTTTTAAAGACTATACCTTCGCCAGTAAAACATTTTATTTATAAGTAAAAAAAGCATGGTATTTCGAATTCCATATACAAATTTTTGTTTTTTTAACCATTCGATTATATATAGAAAGAGTAGTATGAAAAAGAGGGTATTTACAATTTTATCTGATTTATCAGTAACCTAGTTTAACTTTAGTGTCACAGACTTTTTTGTTTTTTTCATACCCGAAAGTTTTTAACAATTTTTATTTTAATTAAAAGAAAACGTAAAATATGAAAAAAAGAAACTTTCGGATTGTTGAATAACAAACAAAATGAAATAAAAAAAACAACGGAACCATCATAGTATTTTAAAATAGATTCCAAAATAAAAAGAAAGTTGGTTATTGTATTGTTCATTATTTAAGGATCTGGATCCAAAAGACCCAATCGATTTTGTACTTCTTTTTTCTTTTCTTCCATCCGAGAAAAAATTCATAAACGGAGAGAAAATTCATAGAAGAAAAAAGACTCTATCCATAGAGGAAAAAATGAATTGCATACTTGGAAAAGCCGTATGCATTAATACGCAGAAAATGCTTGTACGGTTATTAAATCTTATTTTTGCTCATTTATTTTCTTAGTTGTATTTATCCCTTTTACCTTTGTTTGGGGAATAAAGAAAATCTTTACCAATATAGGAGAAATCCTTATCAAAATCTTTATCAAGATAAGGGAAACACTTATTAAGTTATATAATCAGGGTAATGATCCACCAACCCGCTAGTTCTTTTTATGAGGCACAAACGGGAGAATTTATCCTGGAAGCAGAAGAACTACTGAAACTGCGTGAAACTATCACAAGGGTTTATGTGCAAAGAACGAGCAAACCTTTATGGGTTATATCCGAAGACATGGAAAGAGATGTTTTTATGTCAGCAGCAGAAGCCCAAGCTCATGGAATTGTGGATCTTGTAGCAGTTGAATAATAAATTAGTAGCAAGAATTCTTCTAAAAAATACAGGATTTGCAATTTCATTTTTTAATCCTCTTACTTTAATTTTAATATAATATATCTATGAATTAACTTATTAATAGGATATAAATAATTCAGAATCATCGGGTTAGGATTGATCTAAACCCGTTCATTATATATATAGATAGATATACAACTCACCATGCCAACTATGAAACAACTTATTAGAAACACAAGACAGCCAATTCGCAATGTCACAAAATCCCCAGCTCTTCGGGGATGCCCTCAGCGCCGAGGAACGTGTACTAGGGTGTATGTGCGACTCGTTCAGATCATATAGTAAGAAAAAACCAATTTCATTTTTTAAGTATTGGCGATCGGTTAAGATAGTGTGAATGGAAAAATTCCATTCACACTATCTTAACTTAATATATATATATATTAAGAATATATAAATTCTTCTATCATGGATAAAATTTATGGTTTGGATTGGTGGAAACCCAATAACCTTAAATTGCAATTTAAGATTACAAAAACTTTACATTGGTAACAAATAGCTAAGTTACCCATTAAGCGGAGAAAATACTATTTCAACTAAAGATAAATTATGTCCTTAATTAATTTGGAAAGAACGGAATAAAAGGGTCAGCTACCCAGCAAAATTTCATATTAAAATGCCGTTACTGTATAACTAGATTTCGTTGTGAAAACCTATTTACTAGATATTAGATGGGTAGAGCCAAACAGTGTGAACTGTACAAGTTAACAATAACATTAATTAAATGAATAGAAAAATGAAAAGAAAAAAGGCTCCGGTGTATAGAGAGGACCTGTTCGTTTATAAAAAAATCATAGAAACGATGGAACCCACCATTTTTTTCATTTAGGCCCTATTTCATTTACTATGAGTATGTTTTTTGATACCTAGTATCAATGCAATTTGTGATTTTGAGGTTCAATATTTAGAAAAAAAATCGTGGTTGGGGAGGTTATAGTAGCAAGAGCCATTAGAATTTTTTTTTTATACATTGGAAGAATCCATTTTTGTTATTAATAGACTAGGAAGTAGAAAAGAATAACTTTAAAAAATTCAACAAATAGTTATTCATCAAAATCTCATTTATTCAATGACCAGAATTAAACGAGGATATATAGCTCGCAAACGGAGGACAAAAATTCGTTTATTTACATCAAGCTTTCTCGGAGCTCATTCAAGACTTACGCGAACTATTACTCAACAGAAAATTAAAGCTTTGGTTTCGGCTCATCAGGATAGAGATAGGAAAAAAAGAGATTTTCGTGGTTTATGGATTAGCCGAATAAATGCAGTAATTCGCAAGAATCCAAAAGTATATTATATTTACAGTAATTTAATATATAATCTATACATGAAGGAATTGCGTCTTAATCGTAAAATAGTTGCACAAATAGCTATATTAAAAGAGAATTGTCTTTTTATGATTGCCAACGATATCATAAAAACCAAAAATCGTCCGAGATTGTACTCCGAGAAGGTATAGAATAAAAATGGGTTTATTTTGACAGCTTTATCATATGATAAAAATTCATATGATAAAGCTGTCAAAATAAACAACCATGCTTAAAAATAAAAAAATTATTATTCGTCACCGATTATCTTGTTTCTTACAACATAACAACCCAAATTGAATTACTGTTGTTTTCAAACAAAACATCAATCCATGTTTAATTTGAATCTAAATTCCAATTTTATTTCGAATTTTGAATTTCTATTTTTTTTATTCTATTTTTTTTTATTCTATTTTTTTTAAAAGTAGTAGTTCTAGCGGTCGACTTGCTTTTTTCAAATTGTTTTTCATTATTAAGAAAAGGTAACGAAGATAAAATACGAGCTTGTTTTATAGCAATCGTAATTAATCGTTGTTGTTTTAAGGTGAATCTATTTACGCGTCTGGATAATATTTTTCCCTGTTCACTAATAAATCGACTAATTAAACCCATGTTTTTATAATCAATTCGGTCCCCCGATTGGATCGGGGGCAAACGCCTACGAAAAGATCGCTTGGATTTAAGAAAGAGTCGCTTAGATTTTTCCATGGTTTTTTTTATTCCTATTCCAAAAATAACATTTATTACAGGATTTGTTTTTTTTATTCTTACTTTTTTTTTTTATATATGTTTTTATTTTTTATATAAGGATATATGTATAAAATTCAACTAAAAATGATCTATTTTTTGTATATATACAAAAAATAGATCATTTTACACGGTATGTTCTTTGGTTGGGAGGGTAACACACAAGCGATCCATTTTCTCTATTTCTTTATTTCTGCATGAATTATATGTTTGCAACAGTGCGGACAAAATTTTCTCAATTCCAATCGACTGGGCGTATTGTGTCGATTCTTTTGAGTAATATATCTAGAAATACCCGTTGATTCCTTATTAACACTCTTTTTATCACAACCGGTACATTCCAAAATAACAGTTACTCGAATATCTTTACCCTTGGCCATGAACCTCCTTTGGGTTTTTCATTCACTTAACTCTTCTATTTTCGGATTCGAATCTAAGAAAAAGAAAAAACGAAAAAAAAATATATAGAAATTCAAAATTCGAAATAAAATTTTGAAAGATTTCACTCCAATTAATATTAAATATTAATATAGTACAAAAATAATGCAATGATTTCGAACTCTATTTCGTTTCAAATTACAATAAATGCAGTATTTCAATTTGTTAAAGTATTTTATATGCTATTTTTTCCCCATCCTAGGCATTACGTTTTGATTTCTGGTTTCACTCTATTATTAATAGAAATGGAATTGAATTAATAATTCAATTCCATTGAAGCCTGGACCAGATTCCGAATTTAAATGAGGCCTAATTTACCCTTTATATTCTATTCTTTATCTTTTCTAACTTATTCTATTATAATTCTAAAAAAGAAGAAATAAAGAAGAAGAGATTAATTACATATATTTAATTGGATCTATAATCTTTTTCATCCCTTCCCATTTCAATAACTAAAAAGAAAAAAAGGGAAATATCAATGCATCTGGAAAAAAACGATTGATCTCTATCAAGAGGCCCGCCAAAACCCCGAACCATAGAGTACTTACTACCGGTGCCACGGAAAGATATGTTTTTAGATCTCGCATTTCAAATCCTCCTTTTTAATTTAAATTTAAGTATTTTTTTATTTTATTTTTATTCTATATATATTATTTAAGAATATTATTTTCTTTTTCATATTCTATTGTATATTATAATATAGGAAGCTAAAAAAATGGCAGAATAATTAATATATATATCAACATAGAAAAGAAAAATGTCAACATAGAAAAGAAAAATGTGGAAAACAAGACAAAGATTCTTTACAATAACACTATAAACAAATGGAAAGGGATGTAGCGCAGCTTGGTAGCGCGTTTGTTTTGGGTACAAAATGTCACGGGTTCAAATCCTGTCATCCCTATCCCTAACTATTCCTTATCATATGCTATTTTTTTTTATATGAGAAATAAAATATGAGCAATAAAATGAGACCAATTGAAGACGAATTCTAAATTGGACATACATACTGAATATCTATATGTATATATATAGATAATATATAATTGATATATTGATATAGTATATGCATGCAAGATGTATTGGGATCATATAAAATAATTTATGAAAAGAAAGCGCTCTTAGTTCAGTTCGGTAGAACGCGGGTC